ACAAAAGAAAATCCTTTTTTTAATACTCACACTCCTTATTAGTTAATAATCCTGGTGATTGGATTTATATGTTTATTTTGACAGGAAAAAGAGATTCAAATAAAAGATTTTTCATCGAATGACTATTCATCTATTGTATTTTCATACAAATAAGGGGCAAGAAAACTCTATGGAAAGATGGTGGTTCAATTCGATACTGTTTAAGAAAGAGTTCGAACACAGGTGTGGGCTAAGTAAATCAACGGGTAGTCTTGGTCCTATTGAAAATACCAGTGAAAGTGAAGATCCGAATATAAATGATATGAAGAAAAATATTCATAGTTGGGGTGGTCGTGACAATTCTAATTACAGTAATGTTGATCATTTATTCGGCGTCAAGGACATTCGGAATTTCATCTCTGATGAAACTTTTTTAGTTAGGGATAGTAATGGGAACAGTTATTCCATATATTTTGATATTGAAAATCATATTTTCGAGATTGACAATGGTCATTCTTTTCAGAGTGAACTAGAAAGTTCTTTTTATAGTTATCGGAATTCTAGTTATCTGAATAATGGATCTAACAGTGACGATCCCCACTATGATCATTACATGTATAATACTCAATATAGTTGGAAGAATCACATTAATAGTTGCATTGACAATTATCTTCAGTCTCAAATCTTTATTGAGACTGACATTGTAAGTGGTAGTGACAATTACAGTAACAGTTACATTTATAGTTCCATTTGTGGTGAGATTGAGGGTTCCGGTATAAGAACCAGCACGAATGGTAGTGATTTAACTATAAGAGAAAGTTCTAATGATCTGGATGTAACTCAAAAATACAGGCATTTGTGGGTTCAATGTGAAAATTGTTATGGATTAAATTATAAGAAATTTTTTAAATCAAAAATGAATCTTTGTGAACAATGTGGATATCATTTGAAAATGAGTAGTTCAGAGAGAATCGAACTTTTGATCGATCCGGGTACTTGGGATCCTATGGATGAAGACATGGTTTCTCTGGATCCCATTGAATTTCATTCGGAGGAGGAGCCTTATAAAGATCGTATCGATTCTTATCAAAGAAAGACAGGATTAACTGAGGCCGTTCAAACAGGCATAGGCCAACTAAACAGTATTCCCGTAGCAATCGGGGTTATGGATTTTCAGTTTATGGGGGGTAGTATGGGATCCGTGGTCGGGGAGAAAATCACCCGTTTGATTGAGTACGCTACTAAAAAATTTCTACCTCTTATTATAGTGTGTGCTTCCGGGGGGGCACGCATGCAAGAAGGAAGTTTGAGCTTGATGCAAATGGCTAAAATATCTTCTGCTTTATATGATTATCAATCAAAAAAAAAGTTATTCTATGTACCAATCCTTACATCTCCTACTACAGGTGGGGTGACTGCTAGTTTTGGTATGTTGGGGGATATCATTATTGCCGAACCCAATGCTTACATTGCATTTGCGGGTAAAAGAGTAATTGAACAAACATTGAATAAAACAGTACCTGAAGGTTCACAAGCGGCTGAATATTTATTCCAGAAGGGCTTATTCGATCTAATCGTACCACGTAATCCTTTAAAAAGCGTTCTGAGTGAGTTATTTCAGCTCCACGCTTTCTTTCCTTTGAATCAAAATTCAATTAAAGAGCATTAAGTTCCATTTTTATTTGTAGCAAACAAGTAGTTAGTTTATCGGAATCCAAGTAAAAATAAGACGAACGGGGTTTATTTGTTGACATAAGATCTAATTGTAGAAAGAATCAAAAGTTAAAGTTGCGGATAACTCTTTTTTCTATATTTATATTCCTGATTACTAATTAAGAAGCCTCAGATAAAAGAGTGAATTCTTCTTTTCGTGAAATTAGGAAAATAAAAAAAATTACCTCTTCCCGTCTTACGTCCGTATATATAATTCAAATATAGAAAATGAAAATATAGATATAGAGTTTTTCTCTTTCTATATCTCCCGCGAATCCCATTTTGATTAAGAATCCCTTTTGGGTCGGATTCTAACGAATCTTTCGATAATTTGTAAGAAACTTTTTCTTTATTAAATTATTAGAAGACAAGAGCAAAAGACGAAGAAAAAAAAGAATATAATAATATAATAAAAATAAAGGCGATTATCATATATATCTTTTACATATCTTTCATATAGAAAGATGAATAAGTCCATTATATACTCACTTAGATATATACTTAGATCTATACTAATTAAAATTCGAATTTCATAAATATTAATTAATACTTTAATACTAATTACAATTCTTAATTATAATTAGTATAAGATATCTTTTTAAATAAAAATAACAGGTACAAATAGTAAATCGAGGTATCCATTCTATGACAACTTTCGACTTTCCCTCTGTGTTGGTGCCTTTAGTAGGCCTAGTATTTCCGGCAATGGCAATGGCTTCTTTATCTCTTCATGTTCAAAAGAATAAGACTGTTTAGATCTGATGGGCCCAACTCTCATCCATTTTTTTTTTTCAAAACTTAGACTTGT